TATAAAGTAAGCTAAAATATATAAGCTAGTGGGCTCATACCCCAAAAATGATTATTAATTCCTTTATTAATTAATATATTAAATATACTACTTCTTTGAATTATAAGAATATCAATTATTATAAGATTTTCTACTAATTCTTGATTTTCATTTTGAATTTCTATAGAAATTAATATAATAGTTTTTATTCCTTTAATAAATTCAAAAAATTTTTTGTCTTGTAATAGAATAATTAACTATTTTATTATTCAATCTTTAGCTTCATCAATATTTTTAATTTCATCAATTTTACATTTTATTTATCCTTTTTTTATTTTTATTTACATTATTATTTTTTCTATTTTAATTAAAATCGCTGCCGCACCTTTTCATATATGATTTCCTCAAATTAGAGAAAACATTACAATAAAATCTTTTTATTTATTATCGACTTTTCAAAAAATAATTCCTTTACAAATCTTATCTAATTTCAATAATTCAAAAATTATTATTTTTATTATTCTTTCAGCAATTATTGGAACTTTTGGGGGGTTTAACCAAACTTCTCTCCGAAAAATTTTAGCTTTTTCATCAATTTCACATTTAAGATGAATAATAACCTTAATTATAATTAATCAATACTTTTGAATTTTATATTTTATTTTATATTCAATAATTATTTTTAAAATTATTATTTATATAAAAATTAATTTTGTTAATTCAATTAATAATATTCATATTAAAATAATAACTAATCAAAATAAATTCCAATTATTTTCTACTTTTCTTTCGTTAGCAGGATTACCTCCTTTTTTAGGATTCTTTATAAAAATATTTAGAATTTTAATTATTATTAATAAAATACCATTAATTTTATTAATTTTAATTCCTTCTTCATTAGGAAATATATATTTTTATACACGAATTTTATTCCCAATAATTATAATATATAATTCTCTTTTTAAAAACTATAATAATTTCTCAACAAAATCCTTAATTTTTTTCTTCTTTAATTCATTATCATTTATTTTAATTTTCCCATTTGTTCAAATAACATAAGATTTTAAGTTAAAAAAACTATATACCTTCAAAGTATAAATTAAATAATAAAATTTAAATCTTATATTTTATAAGTAAAAATATTAAATTGCAAATTTAAAGAAGAAAATTTCTAAGATTTAATTTTTTTCATTGGTAAAAGAATTAAAAAATTCATAAATAAATTTACAATTTATCACCTTTGTCGGCCATTTTACCGCGATGACTTTTTTCTACAAACCATAAAGACATTGGAACAATATATTTAATTTTTGGAAGATGATCAACTATAGTTGGTATATCTATGAGAATTCTTATTCGAACAGAATTAGGTCAACCTGGCTCATTAATTGGAAACGATCAAATTTATAATGTAATTGTAACAGCTCATGCTTTTATTATAATTTTTTTTATAGTTATACCAGTTATAATTGGTGGATTTGGAAATTGATTAGTTCCTTTAATATTAGGTGCTCCTGACATAGCTTTTCCTCGAATAAATAATTTAAGATTCTGATTACTTCCTCCTTCTATTTTTCTTCTTTTAAATTCTTCATTAGTTGAAAGAGGAGCAGGTACAGGGTGAACTGTTTATCCTCCTTTATCCTCAAATATTGCACATTCAGGAGCTTCTGTAGATATGGCTATTTTTTCCTTACATTTAGCAGGAATTTCCTCTATTTTAGGGGCTATTAATTTTATTACTACTATTATTAATATACGATCTACTGCCTTAACTTTAGAACGAATACCTTTATTTGTTTGGTCTGTATTAATCACTGCAATTTTACTTCTTCTTTCATTACCTGTATTAGCAGGAGCTATTACTATACTTTTAACAGATCGAAATTTCAATACTTCATTTTTTGATCCAAGAGGAGGGGGAGACCCAATTCTTTATCAACATTTATTCTGGTTTTTCGGTCACCCAGAAGTTTATATTTTAATTTTACCTGGTTTTGGAATAATTTCTCATATTATTTGTTTTCATACAGGAAAAAAAGAACCATTTGGAAATTTAGGAATAATTTATGCTATACTAGCTATCGGATTTTTAGGATTTATTGTATGAGCACATCACATATTCACAGTAGGAATAGATGTAGATACACGAGCTTATTTTACAGCTGCAACTATAATTATTGCAGTTCCTACAGGAATTAAAATTTTTAGTTGACTAGCTACCCTTCATGGGTCTAACATCGAATTTAATTCATCAGTATTATGAACACTAGGTTTTTTATTTTTATTCACATTAGGGGGATTAACAGGAATTATTTTATCAAACTCATCTCTTGATATTATTCTTCATGACACTTATTATGTAGTTGCTCATTTTCATTACGTTCTTTCTATAGGAGCAGTTTTTGCAATTATAGGATCAATCACCCATTGATTTCCTTTATTTTTTGGTTTAAATATAAATTCTATATGATTAAAAATTCAATTTTATACAATATTTATTGGAGTAAATTTAACATTTTTTCCTCAACATTTTTTAGGATTAAGAGGAATACCCCGACGATATTCTGATTACCCAGATTTTTTTACAAAATGAAATATAATTTCTTCCTTAGGAAGAATGATTTCAGCAATTAGTGTAATTTTTTTTATTATAATTTTATGGGAAAGAATTATTTGTAAACGAATTATTATAATTTCTCAATTTTCTAATTCTTCACAAGAATGACAAATTAATTTTCCCCCTTCAGAACATACATTTAATCAAAATAATATTTTAATTAAAAACTAATGATAACATGATCTAATATTATATTTTCAGATAGAAACTCTCCAATTATAGAACAAATAATTTTTTTTCATGATCATTCTATACTTATTATTATAATAATTACAATTGTAACTTTTTATATAATTACTAATATTTTATTAAATTCTTATACCTCACGTTTTTTAATAGAGGGACAAGAAATTGAAACTGTTTGGACAATTATTCCTGCAATTACTTTAATTTTTATTGCTTTTCCCTCACTTCGGCTATTATATTTATTAGATGAATCCTTTTCTTCATCAATCACAATTAAAGTAATTGGACATCAATGATACTGATCTTATGAATACTCAGACTTCAACATTGACTTTGATTCATTTATAATCCCATCTTCAGAAATATCACTCAACTCATTTCGATTACTTGAAGTAGATAATCGCCTAGTTATTCCTTTTAACATAAACATTAAATATATAATTACTTCAGCTGACGTTATTCACTCTTGAACTATTCCCTCACAAGGTTTAAAAATAGATGCAGTTCCAGGACGACTCAATCAATTATCATCTTTATCAAATCGACCAGGATTATTTTTTGGCCAATGTTCTGAAATTTGTGGGGCTAATCATAGATTCATACCAATTACTTTAGAAGTAACGTCAATTAACAATTTTATTAAATGATTAAAAACCTTTTCATTGAATGGCTGAAAATTTAAGCAATGGTCTCTTAAACCAATTTATAGTATTAATACTTTCAATGAAATAAACTAGTTAAATTAATAACATTAAAATGTCATTTTAAAATTACAATAAGTGTTTATTAATACCTCAATTATTCCCTATAAATTGAATATTTATAACATTAACTTTTATATCTTTACTTATTATTACTTTCATTTTAATTTTTTTCTACCCAATTTTTATTATAAAAACAAATTTTTTAAAAAAAAATAATAACAATAAAATGTTTAAATGATAATAAATTTATTTTCAATTTTTGATCCTTCTACTTCCTCTTTATTTAGAATAAATTGAATTATTATTTTAAGAATTATTATTATTCCTTCCCCTTTTTGAATTACTTTTTCTCGAATTCAAATTACTTGAAAAATTTTATTTAAATTCATTAGAGTTGAAATAAAAGAAAATTTATCAAAAAATTCCCAAAAATTCTTATTTTTATTAATTGCCCTATTTACAATAATTATATTATCAAATTTATTAGGCTTAGTGCCTTATGTATTTACCCCCTCAAGTCATATTATGTTCTCTATAGCATTCGCTTTTCCTATTTGAATTTCTTTAATACTATATGGATGAATTAATCATTTTAATAAAATAATAATTCATTTAGTACCTATAGGTTCCCCAGGAATATTAACTATTTTTATAGTTTTAATTGAAACTATTAGAAATGTAATTCGTCCTATTACCTTATCTGTTCGATTATCAGCAAATATAATTAGTGGGCATTTATTAATTCATCTTTTGACATCAATTCCTTATAATTCTAACCAAACATTTATTATAATTTTACCTATTATTGTAGCTTTAATATTTTTGGAATCAGCTGTTGCATTAATTCAAAGATATGTTTTTATTACTCTTGTATCTCTTTACACAAATGAAATTTAAACTAATGATATTTCATCCCTTTCATATAGTTGACAAAAGACCTTGACCTTTAACTAGAGCTATCACAACCTTAACTATAATAGTTAGAATCATTCAAATACTTCATTATAAATTTTCTTTAATAACCCTTTTTTCTTTAATACTTCTTCTCTTATCAATAATACAATGATGACGAGATGTATCACGCGAAGCATCCTTCCAAGGAAATCATACATCTAATGTAATCTGAGGATTAAAATTAGGTATAATTCTTTTTATTGTTTCTGAAATCTTTTTTTTTATTTCATTTTTTTGAGCGTTTTTTCATAGAATATTATCCCCCAATATTGAGCTAGGCAGAATTTGGCCCCCCCAAAATATTATTCCTTTCAACCCATTTGAAATCCCCTTACTTAATACAACTATTTTAATTTCCTCAGGAATTTCAGTTTCTTGAGCACATCATAGTTTAATTAATAATAATTTTAATGAAACATACAAATCTCTTTTTATTACAATTTTACTAGGAATTTTATTTACTCTTTTACAGATATGAGAATACTCCCAAGCCCAATTTTCAATTAGAGATAGAATTTTTGGTACTACTTTTTTTGTAACAACAGGATTTCATGGACTTCATGTAATTATTGGCACAACTTTTTTATTAGTTACATTAATTCGAATCAATAAAAATCTTCTTTCATCATCACATCACTTTGGATTTGAAGCAGCTGCCTGATACTGGCACTTTGTTGACGTAGTATGATTATTTTTATTTACATTTATATATTGATGAATTTATTACTATATTAGTATAAAAATTACATATAATTTCCAATTATAAAATCTAATTAGATATAGTAATTAAAATAACAATTATTTTTATCATTCCTTTAGCTATCATAACTATTTCAATAGTTTTATCAAAAAATAAATTTATAAATAAGGAAAAATTATCCCCATTTGAATGCGGATTTGATCCTTTTTCAATTTCACGAATATCCTTTTCTTTAAAATTTTTTATAATTGCTATTATTTTTTTAATTTTTGATATTGAAATTATTCTAATTTTACCTTTTCCATATATTTTAAGAAAAAAAATAATTTTTCCAATTACTATTACAATTATTATAACAATTATTCTATTGGGGTTATTATATGAATGAAATAAAGGTATACTTGAATGAATAAAATAGAAAAGTATTTAAATTAATAAAATCTAATTTGCATTTAGAAATTGGCTTCCCCTTTTCTATTAAAATAAAGCGATCAATTTTGCAATCAGTTTCGACCTGATCTTAGAAATCTTTTCTATTTTTTAATAGAAGCCAAAAATTAAGAGGCTATTCACTGTTAATGAATTCATTGTTATAACCTATTAAATTAATTAAGATTAATAAAATTAGACTTCTAATCTAATAAAAATGATATTATCATTTAATCTTTTTTTATAGTGTAAATAACACATAACATTTTCATTGTTAAAATGATATAACATCTAAAAAAATTTTTTTTCTCAAAAAAAGATTTTTTACCTTTACATTTTCAGTGTAATATTCTATATTATAAACTATGAGAAATTTAAATTATTACTAAAATTACTAAAATATATCTTACTAAAACTAATAATATAGAATTTAAATAATTATTCTGAAATCACTGTCTTATGACTCTTCCTTTTACCATCGAATTTAAAAGTAATCTAGGTCCAAATTCTTCCATTCATATCCAATCATATTCACTACATTTTCTTATTTTTTTATAAAAAAATAAGAAAATATAACTGGTCAAAAATGACATAAATCACATTCTGCTTAAAAAAATATAAATTCTACCCAAACTAAATCCTTTAATTTTATTAATATATAAAACAAAAAAAATTATTAAAATAAATGCAATTAAAAATAAATTTAATAACTTAGAAAAATTTGATAAAACAATTAATTCTTCATAAGAAAAAATTAATCATCTTAACAAATTCCCCAACAAAACAACTCTTAATCTTAATCCATAAATTGGAAAAATTATTTTTTTATCTAAATCTACTCTATAATATAAATTTATTAAAATTCCCTTTCATACTACATAATATATTATCCGCATACAATATATTACAGTTAAACCTGTTCTTAAAATTAATAACAATAAATAAACTATATTTTCTTTTCTTATATAAACATACTCTAAAATTAAATCTTTAGAATAAAACCCACCTATAAAAGGAAAACCAAATAAAGACATTCTAGCCAAACCTATACATCCACAAATTATCGGACTATAAGAAAAGAAATTCCCTAAATACCGTAAATCTTGAATTCCATTTATATTATGAATTACCAACCCTGCACATAAAAATAATATTGATTTAAACAAAGCATGTATAAGTAAATGAAAAAATGCAAATTCTACCTTACCTAAAGATAAAATCATTATAATCAACCCTAATTGACTTAAAGTAGAAAAAGCAATAATTTTTTTAAAATCTATTTCTAAATTAGCGCCTACCCCCGCTATAAATAAAGTTAATCTTGAAAAAAAAAATAAAATTTCAGAAAAAAATCTAATTTTAAATAAAAAATTAAAACGAATTAATAAATAAATCCCTGCTGTTACTAAAGTTGATGAATGAACTAAAGAAGAAACCGGAGTAGGTGCAGCTATTGCTGCAGGCAACCATGAAGAAAAAGGAATTTGTGCTCTTTTAGTTATTCCAGCAATAATAACTAAAACACCACAAAATAAATATATTTTATTAAATATAATTATATCATAACATCCAAAATTTATTAAAAAAATTAAAGCTAATAAAATAGCTACATCCCCCACACGATTTCTTATTACTGTGATTATACCTGAATTATAAGAATCTTTTCTTTGATAATAAATTACTAATAAATAAGACACTAATCCTAACCCGTCTCATCCCAAAATAATTATAACTAAATTAGGACTTAAAATTAATATTACTATTGATAAAACAAATAATAAAACTATTAAGCAAAAAAAATTTTTTTTAATATCTATTATTATATATCTATCTCTATAAATAATTACTATAGATGAAACAAATAAAACAACAAATAAAAACAACATTGAAATTCAATCAACTAAAAAATAAGCTTTTATTTCTATATTTATTAAAGAATACAAAATATATTCAATAATAAAAATTTTATTATTAAAAATTACAATAAAAAAAAAATATATTGTTAAAAATCTTAACACTAATAAAAAAAAACCTCAATTTATAAACACTACTTAATGTAATTAACATCTATAATTCCACAAATTATTATTTTTTCCTAAACTAATTAAGTAAACTCAAGTTAAAAAACATTCTATCTTAAAAACTCAAAAAATTATAGGGAAAAAATGAAATATTATAACTATATACTCGCGTATTTCAATCATTTTAACAGAAAAACATATTCAACCTTCACCATGCTGAGTATATCTATATATATATAATGAATAACCAGCTCTAATAAAAGAAATCAATCCTAATGGAAACATCAATCAAAAACTATATTTTATTAATCTCCCCATTAAAAAAATTTCACCAAATAAATTTATTCTTAAGGGGGCTGATATATTAGCAACTCTCATTAAAAATCATCATAAAGATAAACTTGGAAAAATCCCTCCAATTCCTTTTAATAATATGATTCTTCGTGTAAAAAACCGCTCATATATAAAATTAGCTAAACAAAATAGTCCAGAAGAACATAAACCATGTCCAATTATTAATAACAAACTTCCATAAGACCCTCAAAAACTTATTCTCAGTCTCCCACCTAACACTACACCTATATGACACACAGATGAATATGCAATTAAAGCCTTAATATCTACTTGAAATACACATATTACACCAATCAACATGCCCCCTATTACAGATAACACAACAATTAAATCCCCTATTTTTATTAATTCCGTTAAATAAATTACTTTAAATCGATATAACCCATAAATTCCTAACTTTAATAATACCGCCGCTAAAATTATAGATCCAGAAATTGGGGCCTCCACATGAGCCTTTGGTAATCATAAGTGAAGTATAAATATAGGAACCTTCACTAAAAATCCTAAAATTATTAAATAAAAGCTATATCCAATTCTATAATCGATTACTCTTATATAAAAATAATTTAAAGAAATATTACCATTTAATATTATAATGATTAATAAAGGATAAGATCCAAACAATGTATACAATAATATATAAATACCAGCTTGAAGACGTTCAGGTTGATTACCTCAATTAAAAATAATTATAATAATAGGAAACAAAACACTTTCAAAAAAAAAATAAAAACTTAATAAATTTATTGAAAAAAAACATATAAATAAAAAGAAAATCATTAAACTAACATATATTATAAATATTTTATTATTTCATAAATTATCAAAAACTCTAGATATTATTATTAAATAAATTACTCAAATAGTTAATATCATTAAACCTACTCTTATTAAGTCTCCCCCTAACATTATTCTATCAAAAAAATCTCATGATTTCATAAAACTAGTAAAAAAAAAAAAAAAAAAAATTATTATTAAAAATACCATTATATCTAATCCCGATAATTTTCTAACTAAACCAATTATCATTACTATTATTATTAAAATCTTTAACATTTCATTAAAATTATTGAAGATAACTTATCATTTCCATAATAAAAATTTATTGACACTAATATTCCTAATCCCAATCTTGCTTCACAAACAATAATAATTAAATAAAGAATAATTTTAATTAAAGAAATAAAAATTAAAGAAAAAATTATTATTATAAAAATACCTAAATATATATATTCAAAACACAATAAAATAATTATTACATGCCTTCGATTGACTAATAAAACCAATAAACCAACTATGTATATTATAAAAGAAATCTCTATCATTAATTAATTTAATTTATGTTATAATAATTTAATTTACAAAATATTGGTTTTGTAAACCAAAATTGATTTACTCTTATAACTTCAGAAAAGAAAACCTCTTTAAATCCCCAAAATTTATGTACTATATAATACTATTTTCTGAAATTTTTATTTGTATAAATATTTTAATTATATCTTTTTTTCTATTTAATCATCCTATAACTATATTAATTCTTATTATTTCAACTACTATTATAATTTCTATTTTAAGAATAAAATTTTTAAAAATAATATGATTATCATTAATTTTAATTTTATTAATTCTTGGAGGAATATTAATTTTATTTCTTTATTTAATTAGACTAATTCCTAATAAAAAAATATTTTTTAAAAAAAAAATAATGTTTCTATTAGCATTTAGTCTAATTATTAACTTTAATATATCAAATCAAATAAATTTATCAATAAATACTATAATAAATTTATTTTTTTTTCCTTCAATTGGATGACTTTTATTTATAATAATTTATTTACTATTAACACTTATTGTAGTAATAATAATTATTGAATCTTCTAAAGCCCCTATAAAACTTTATAAATAAACTAATGAATAATTTAAAAATTTTAAATCCCATTATTAATCTCCCTACTCCATCAAATATTTCATATATATGAAATATAGGTTCTTTATTAGGAATATGCCTCGGAATTCAAATTTTAACCGGTTTATTTTTAGCTATAAATTTTTCTAGAGATATTACTACCGCATTTAATATAATCAGTCATATTATACGAGATGTAAATAACGGATGAATAATTCGATCAATTCATGCAAACGGAGCCTCATTATTTTTTATTATAATTTATCTTCATATTGGGCGAGGAATTTATTATTCATCTTTTTTTTTCTTTAAGCTTTGAGCTTCTGGATTGACTATTCTTTTTATATTAATAGCAACTGCTTTTTTAGGATATGTACTACCTTGAGGTCAAATATCTTTTTGGGGGGCAACTGTCATTACTAATCTTTTAACCGCAATTCCATACGTAGGAACAATAATAACTCAATGGATTTGGGGAGGATTTTCTGTAGATAATAGTACATTAAACCGATTTTTTTCTCTTCACTTTCTTCTTCCCTTTTTAATTACTGTTTTTGTTATAATTCATATTTTATTATTACATGAAAAAGGATCCTCTAATCCATTAGGAGTACATTTTAATATTGATAAAATTCCATTTCATCCATACTTTACAATTAAAGATTTAAATATAATATTAATTGTCTTATTTATTTTCTCAATTATTATTTTAATTTATCCTTACTCATTAACCGATTCAGAAAATTTCTCTATAGCAAATCCTTTAATTACTCCCCCACACATCCAACCTGAATGATATTTCCTTTTTGCATATGCTATTTTACGCTCAATTCCCAATAAATTAGGGGGAGTAATTGCCTTAGTTTTCTCTATTCTTATTATTATTACTCTCCCACTTACTATAAATAATAAATTCTCTTCTTTCTACTTTTATCCTTTTAAAAAGTTTATATATTGAATCTTTATTAACACTTTTTTACTTTTAACTTATTTAGGTGCCTGTCCTGTTGAAATGCCATTTATTTTGATAAGACAAATTTTAACTATTATTTATTTTATATTTTTTATTATTATCCCACTAGTTTAGATTATTTAACTATATATAAGTATATATTTTGAAAATATAAAAAAGAAAATTATTTCTAATAATCTTTTTCTAAAATTGATACAAACTATCCTAGAAAACAAAATTTTTAAAAAAAAATTTGTAGTCACTATAAAAATACTAAAAGGTAAAATTACTTTTCAAGCTATTATTATTAATTTATCATATCGATACCGAACAAGAGTCCCCCGAACCACCACAAATAATATTATTATAAATATAACCTTAATAAACAACATACCCTCACCACCTAAAAATAAATAAGAACTAATTAAACTAAAAAAAATTATATTCCCATATTCAGCTATAAATAATGTAGCAAATCCTCAAGAACCATATTCAATATTAAAGCCTGAAACTAATTCAGACTCACCTTCTGATAAATCAAAGGGTGAGCGATTAGTCTCAGCAAAACAAGTAATTACCCAAATAATAAACAAACTAATATAACCAAACAATAAATAAAATTGTTCTTGGTATTCTAATACTTTAATAACATTAAATCTTTCACAAAAAAAAACCATACTAATTAAAATTATAGCTATTCTTACTTCATAAGAAATAACTTGAGCAACCCCACGATATGCCCCTAATAATGCATATTTAGAATTAGAAGATCAGCCCCCTCATAAAATCACATAAACACTTAATCTTGAAACACATAATACAATAACTAAACCATATTCAAAAGAAATTTGATTATATTCTCAGCAATATATTAATCATAATACTATTATTAAAATTAATGCTAACATTGGCGAAAATAAATACATTAACATATTCATATAAAGTATAAAATTTATTTCCTTTCTAAAAAGTTTAATAGCATCTCTAAAAGGCTGAAATAATCCATTTACCCCTACTTTATTCGGGCCCTTACGAATATGAATATAGCCTAAAATTTTACGTTCTATAAGAGTAAAAAAAGCAACTCTAACCAAAACACAAATAATTAAAAAAACATATCTTAAAAAACATAACATTATTAAAGGGTTACCCATAAAGGAAGCTTAAATTCCTTGCATTAAATTCTGCCACTTTAATAATTCTTACTAATTGGAGATCCATCTTCAAATTCTAAAATTGATACATTATTTTTGCTAAATTAGTTTTCTTTTTTAATTTCCTTTTATTTCTTTATTTTTTTGAACTTATAAAGAAATAAAAGGAGTACAAATTAAATTTCATGTCTATGTGTTATCTCTTGATATGTAATTGAACATATGCAAGTTCTTATATTTTCCGCCAGCGGAAAATTTGCTATAACCAGAATTATTAATGTGAAGCCACACTTTTCCTTCAATTTTTTTTTTAAAAAATCACATATAGATGGAACTTTGTCTTAAATTATACTGCCTTCATGCAGTACACTTAAAGCTTTGAAAATTAGATGAAATTCATATTACGTGCCCCTTATTTTTTTTTAAATGTAATCATATAATTTTAAAGAAATTTTAAAAAATAATTATTTATGGAAAAGTAAGTTTTTAATCTTCTTTTTTTTCTAAAAAAGACACAAAATAAAAGAAATTTCTTTAAAATTTCCATAAATAATTATTTTTTAAAATTCCTTTCGTACTAATTAAAAAAAAATTGTTAATAAAGATAGAAACCAACCTGGCTTACGCCGGTCTGAACTCAGATCATGTAGGAATTTAAAAGTTGAACAAACTCCTTAATTTAACTTCTTCATTAAATAAGTATCCTAATCCAACATCGAGGTCGCAATTAATTTTATCAATATGAACTATCCAAAATTATAACGCTGTTATCCCTAGAGTATTTTATTCATTTAATCAATATTATTGGATCAAACTTTTAAATAATTAACAAAAAGATGTTTGTTCTTTTTTAATCGCCCCAATTAATTTTTATCTAAAATAATTTTATTTTAAATAAAAAAAAAAATTCATAGGGTCTTCTTGTCCCTTAATTTTATTTTTGCCTCTGCACATAAAAAGTTAACTTCTATTTTTATTAAAAAGACAGATTCAAATTGTTCTATCATTCTTTTAGCACTCATTTAAAGCCTTATTTCAATACCTTCGTATAGTCAAAATACCACAGCAATTTAATAATCTCATTGAGCAGATAATACATTTTATTAATTCAAAATGAAATGTTTTTGATAAACAGTCAATTTAAAAAATTGCCGAATTCCTAATTAATAATTAAAATTCATCAATACATTTTAAAGAAAAAAATATATATTTAAACTTATACTAATTTTTTTATTTTTTTATAAATTTGAAATTAAATTAATTATTAAATATAATTAAATTTCTCTTTATTTTCATAAATTTTTTATAACAAAATAAAGAAAATTTCATTCCTTTTTTAAAAAACAAAAACATAATTATAATTTATTAAATAAGCTTATCCCTAATTAATTTATCTATAATTTTTTATAATAAAAAAAAATTATATTATAGATAGATATAAAATCTCTTTTTAATAACCAGATATCATTATTTTTGAAAAAAATTTCATTTCTATTTTTACATTATTTAATTATTTATAACAAATTAAACTTTTATAAAAATAGATCAAAATAATTTCGGGAAATATAAATTTTTAATTTTTTTTAAAAAACCCTTATGCAAAAGGTACATAATAATAACTATTTTAATTTTCTTTAATTAAATTTTTCAATTTTTCCTTTTCAGTTCTGATATAATTTTAATTTTTTTTTAATATTTTATTTAAAAAACTTATAACTAATTTATTCTTTTCCTTTCAATTTTTAAAAATTGAAATGGTTTAATAAAACTAATTTTCATTGTAAATGAAACATCATTAATGATTTCATCTCAAAAAACACTTTCCAGTATTTTTACTTTGTTACGACTTATCTCTTAAAAGAGAGCGACGGGCGATATGTGCATATTTTAGAGCTTAATTCAACAAAACATTATATTTTTTATTTACTTTTAAATCCTATTTTTTTTGTTTTTCAACATATTTTTTATATAAAAATCAATGTAATTCACTTCATTCATAATCTTAAGCTGCACCTTGACTTAATTTTCTTTTTATAAAAAATTATAATAATTAATTATTCAATATAATTAATTATAGTGGTATACAAACTGAACTTAACTAGATTAAGTAAGATTAAGGGGTTTTATCCATTACAGAGCAAATTCCTCTAAAAAGCTTAAAATACCGCCAAAACTTTTTGATTTCATAAATTATATATACTAACAAAATTAAGCTTACAATAATAGGGTATCTAATCCTAGTTTAATAATAAATTTTTAAGAAACAATATAAAAACCGCATTGAAATTTTTTAATTTCACCTATAAAAATTCTTACTTTATTAATTATTTTTTTCTTAATAAAAAGAAAAAAATTAATTTGCCTGTATAACCGCGGCGGCTGGCACAAGCATCGCCAAATTTAAAATTAATAACTCTTTTCATATTAATGAATTTAAAAAAAAATTTCTTCTATATTGCATCATTTTATATAATTAAATATATAAAGACTATTAAAAACTCTTTTTAATAAAACTATGTTTAAATTCTTTTCCTTTTATTTCTTTATTTTTTTGAACTTATAAAGAAATAAAAGGAGTACAAATTAAATTTCATGTCTATGTGTTATCTCTTGATATGTAATTGAACATATGCAAGTTCTTATATTTTCCGCCAGCGGAAAATTTGCTATAACCAGAATTATTAATGTGAAGCCACACTTTTCCTTCAATTTTTTTTTTAAAAAATCACATATAGATGGAACTTTGTCTTAAATTATACTGCCTTCATGCAGTGCACTTAAAGCTTTGAAAATTAGATGAAATTCATATTACGTGCCCCTTATTTTTTTTTAAATGTAATCATATAGATCAAATATAATTTTTTAATTTACATAAAATATAAATAAAATGCCTGACCAAAAGGGTTATCTTGATAGGATAAATTATGTGTTATTTATTTCACTTTTATTAGTTTTAATAAAATTAATTATTTCTTATAAAATCAAAATTTATTGTGCTATTACACCAAAAACTATATCAAAATATT